ATATCCTGGCACAGCGGCATCTTAATACCACCAGGAATGGGAAAAAAAAATGCTAAGGAATCCAAAAAATTGAAAAATTGGATCTATGTACAACAGATCACACCTATCAAGAAAGAGTATTTTGTTTTGGTTCGACCCGTAGTCACATATGAAATAGCGGACGGGATAAATTTAGCAACGCTTTTTCCCCACGATCTGTTGCAGGAAAGGGATAATGTGCAACTTCGAGTTGTCAATTATATCCTTTACGGAGATGGAAACCTAATTCGAGGAATTTCTCACACAAGTATTCAGTTAGTTCGAACTTGTTTAGTATTGAATTGGGACCAAGACAAAAAGGCTTCGTCTATAGAGGAGGTTCATGCTTCCTTTGTTGAAGTAAGGGTAAATAATCTGATTCGAGATTTCATAAGAATGGACTTAGTGAAGTCCCCTATTTCGTATACCGGAAAAAGGAATGATCCGGGAGGGTCAGGATTGAGATTGATCCCGGATAATGGATCAGATCGCACTAACCTCAATCCGTTTTATTCCAAGGCAAGGATTCAACAATCATTTACCCAACATCAAGGAACTATTCGTACGTTGTTGAATCGAAATAAGGAATCCCAATCTTTGATCATTTTGTCATCATCTAATTGTTCTCGAATGGGCGGTCCCGGTGTGAAATATAACAACAATGTGACAAAAGAATCAATTCAAAGGGATCCCCCAATTCCAATTAGAAATTCGTTGGGTCCTTTAGGGATTGTACCTAAAATTGAGAATTTTGATTCATCTTATCATTTAATAACTCATAATCAGATCTTGGTAAATAAATATTTACTACTTGACAATTTAAAACAGACTTTACAAGTACTTAAATATTATTTAATGGATGAAAATGGGAGGATTTATAATCCCGATACAGGCAGTAACATGATTTTGAATCCATTCAATTGGAATTGGTATTTTCTCCATCACGATTCTTGTGAAGAGACATCGACAATAATGAGTCTTGGACAGTTTATTTGTGAAAATGTATGTATATCCAAATATGGACCACGCCTCAAAGGAGGTCAGGTTCTAATTGTTCGTGTTGACTCTTTCGTAATCAGATCGGCTAAACCCTATTTGGCTACTCCAGGAGCAACGGTGCATGGACATTATGGTGAAACCCTTTATGAAGGAGATACATTAGTTACATTTCTATATGAAAAATCGAGGTCTAGTGATATAACGCAAGGTCTTCCAAAAGTGGAACAAGTATTAGAAGTGCGTTCGATTGATTCAATATCAATGAACCTAGAAAAGAGGGTTGAAGGTTGGAACGAACGTATAACAAGAATTCTTGGAATTCCTTGGGGATTTTTGATTGGCGCTGAGTTAACCATAGCACAAAGTCGTATCTCTTTGGTTAATAAGATTCAAAAGGTTTATCGATCCCAAGGGGTGCAAATCCATAATAGGCATATAGAAATTATTGTGCGTCAAATAACATCAAAAGTTTTGGTTTCAGAAGATGGAATGTCTAATGTTTTTTCACCCGGAGAACTAATTGGATTGTTGCGAGCGGAACGAACAGGGCGCGCTTTGGAAGAGGCGATCTGTTATCGAGCCGTCTTGTTGGGAATAACGAGGGCGTCCCTCAATACTCAAAGTTTCATATCCGAAGCGAGTTTTCAAGAAACTGCTCGAGTTTTAGCAAAAGCCGCCCTACGAGGTCGTATCGATTGGTTGAAAGGGCTGAAAGAGAACGTTGTTCTGGGGGGGATGATACCGGTTGGTACCGGATTCAAAGGATTAGTGTACCACTCAAAGCAACACAGCAACATCCCTTTGGAAAGCAAAAAGAAGAATCTATTCAGAGGGGAATTTAGAGATATTTTGTTCCAACACAGAGAATTATTTGATTCTTGCATCCAAAAGAATTTCCATGATCCATCACAGAACAATCATTTACGGGATTGAATGATTTTTAAGAGCAGATTTATCCTTTTAACTTCACTTTAACTATCTGGCCCGGTCATTTTATTTGGTAATAAAGAGAATAGTGAATAGAAAGGAATGAATGGCTTGGCCCGTGTATCAACGGGCAATCTCCGATAGAAGGTTCCATCGGAACAATTATTTATTTAGTATTTAGGGTACCTCATCTCTAAAAAAAAAAAAAGAGGAAAGGAAGTGTGGGAAGAAATGACAAGAAGATATTGGAACATCCGTTTGGAAGAGATGATGGAAGCAGGAGTTCATTTTGGTCATGGTATTAAGAAATGGAATCCTAGAATGGCACCTTACATCTCTGCAAAGCGTAAAGGTATTCATATTACAAATCTTACTAGAACTGCTCGTTTTTTATCAGAAGCTTGTGATTTAGTTTTTGATGCAGCAAGTATGAGAAAACAATTTTTAATAGTTGGTACCAAAAAGAAAGCAGTTGATTCAGTAGCATCGGCTGCAAAAAGGGCTCGGTGTCATTATGTTAATAAAAAATGGCTCGGTGGTATGTCAACGAATTGGTCCACTACAGAAACGAGACTTCATAAGTTCAGGGATTTGAGAGCGAAACAAAAGACGGGAAGACTCAACCGCCTTCCGAAACGAGATGCAGCAATGTTGAAGAGACAATTATATCACTTGCAAACATATCTGGGTGGGATCAAATATATGACGGGGTTACCTGATATTGTAATCATCGTTGATCAGCAAGAAGAATATACAGCTCTTCGAGAGTGTGTAACTTTGGGAATTCCAACGATTTGTTTAATCGATACAAATTCTGACCCCGATCTCGCAGATCTTCCGATTCCAGCCAATGATGACGCGATGGCTTCAATCCGATTCATTCTTAACAAATTAGTATTCGCAATTTGTGAGGGCCGTTCTAGCTATATAACAAATCGTTGATTCATAATAAGATAGGTCAATTACTTCGGGAACTCCATAGATTTATTGAATCGGTTACAATTCCCGAATACCAAAAAAGAGATCCAAATCTCTGGGGATATTCTGTGATTACTTGGTATCCGAAATATATGATTCAAGTAGACGAGTCGAGAAAGAGATAGTGGAATCAAAATAATTCCTTTTTAAGTTCTATTTCTGTCAGAGGGCAATATGAATGTTCTACCATGTTCCGTCAACACACTAAAAGGGTTATACGATATATCCAGTGTGGAAGTAGGCCAACATTTCTATTGGCAAATAGGTGATTTCCAAGTCCACGCCCAAGTACTTATTACTTCGTGGTTCGTAATTGCTATCTTATTAGGTTCAGCTACTATAGCTCTTCGGAATCCACAAACCATTCCGACCGACGGTCAGAATTTCTTCGAATATGTCCTTGAATTCATTCGAGACTTGAGCAAAACTCAGATTGGAGAAGAATATGGTCCTTGGGTTCCCTTTATTGGAACTATGTTCCTATTTATTTTTGTTTCTAACTGGTCAGGGGCTCTTTTACCTCGGAAAATCATACAGTTACCTCATGGGGAGTTAGCCGCACCCACGAATGATATAAATACTACTGTTGCTTTAGCTTTACCCACATCTGTGGCGTATTTCTATGCGGGTCTTACCAAAAAAGGATTGAGTTATTTCGGTAAATACATTCAACCAACTCCAATACTTTTACCAATTAACATTCTAGAAGATTTCACAAAACCCTTATCACTTAGTTTTCGACTTTTCGGGAATATATTGGCGGATGAATTAGTAGTTGTTGTTCTTGTTTCTTTAGTACCTTCAGTGGTTCCTATACCTGTCATGTTCCTTGGATTATTTACAAGTGGTATTCAAGCGCTTATTTTTGCAACTTTAGCCGCGGCTTATATAGGCGAATCCATGGAGGGGCATCATTGACTAGCTTTCAAAGGAAAGGAGTCTTAGTCTAGTCCTTTTTTTCGCCTATTCCAACGCAATGTATGGGCAACGCGAGATACGTTATTTTGGGAATATAATATATACAATTATTTTTATTTTGGGAATATAATATATACAAATAGGGTATTGGTATATACGATCTGGGGTAGTAGCAAAAAAGATTCCGATATGATTGATATTCGGGAATTGTAAAAAAAGGGGAAGAGATCTAAAAGATCTTTTTCCTAAAATTCCCAGCCCATTTATGTCATACCCCCAATGAATATTCTATTCCTATTTGTTCATTCAATTACGATATTACGATTCATAATTTGAATCAAAATTGTTATGCTAGCTGGTTCCGACACGCAATGAAACAAAAAAACGATGTTCTATAGCTATAGAAAGGAGGATTGCCCTTTTTTCATTTGATTTAATTCAACGATAACGATGGATCCAAATTCTAATTCATTGCACGCAATTAGATCAATCAAATCCGATATTGTATTGATATGTAATGCTTCGGGCTAACGAATCCGCCCATTTGGATTCATGCGGGATAATGATAAAGAAAGGGCAAAGAAGAATTTACAAATGAGATTCATAAAAAAAAATATATATAGGGTAGGGGGTCGAATTAGGTATATGTAATGGAATGGCTATAAGTCAACCCTTGTGCATGTTTCAAAGAAGGATTCTAGAATCCGGGTGCATATAAGATGGGAATAGTTGGTTTACACTATGGAAGAAACAGATGTATATGTGATATTAGATATTGACTAGTTATATATGAACTATCCATAGATCTTATTTCCTTTACGATTACAATTCCACTGTGAATTTCGCTGAGGATTCCAATAGGAGTCCTTCCATTTCGTCTGTGACGAATGAATAAAGAGATGAAATCAAGCATATAGAAGAGAAAGAACTTTGAATTGAAAGAATGCTTTGGAACAAAGAAATGGAAAAACGAGAGCCGTAGGGATTGATAAAGACTCCATGGATGGGAACTAAAAACGAGATATCGAAGTAATTCTGATGATTCAACAATAATATCCATTACTTCAATTCAAAGTTCTTAGTTACTTTAATTGGATGTATCTTTCGTAATGGAATCATAAGTCATAATTCATTGGTTGATTGTATCATTAACCATTTCTTTATTTTGGTGCGAGGAGCTTACCATGAATCCACTGATTTCTGCCGCTTCCGTTATTGCTGCTGGATTGGCCGTAGGGCTTGCTTCTATTGGACCCGGAGTTGGTCAAGGTACTGCTGCGGGACAAGCCGTAGAAGGTATCGCGAGACAACCAGAGGCGGAGGGTAAAATACGAGGTACTTTATTGCTTAGTCTGGCTTTTATGGAAGCTTTAACAATTTATGGGCTGGTCGTGGCATTAGCGCTTTTATTTGCGAATCCCTTTGTTTAATCCTAAAAATGTAAAAGTTCTTTAAAATGTAAAAGTTCTTTTTCTTATTTTATTGCCTTGGAACGGATTCGTTGAGACAATATCCCCTTTGCCCCTTGCTTTTTTGCATTATAACTTGCCTTTTTGGCATTATAAAAAGATTCCAATTTGCCCCTTGCTTTTTTGCATTATAACTTGCCTTTTTTGGCATTATAAAAAGATTCCACTCCTATAATTAGAATCACGGATTCGTTGAAACAATATCCCGTGGGAAGGACTGATTGGGGGATGAGGAATTAGCAGACCCACGCGCTTTCTTCCTTCCCGTTCTTAGTCCAATTGAAAGCCCTCTTTTTTTTTTAAGCGTTGCAACAAATGAGTTATTTGTATTTCACAATTGACATAAGGTCTGGACCTAATTCTAATCTGGACCTAATTCTAATAAGTATTTTTCTTAGTGGGAACTTCCATTGAAATAAGAAAATGGAAATAATAAAACAATTGAAAAATCCAATAATGAAATAAAATATATGTAGAAGTAAATAAGGAAATGAATAAAATAATCAATCAAAAAAGGGGACGAAGTGATACAAAATGAACTCTGTTTGATTTTGTGAGTCCTATCTATTAAGAGGAGATCCTATGAAAAATGTAACCGATTCTTTCGTTTCCTTGGGTCACTCGCCATCCGCCGGGAGTTTCGGGTTTAATACCGATATTTTAGCAACAAATCCAATAAATCTAAGTGTAGTACTTGGTGTATTGATCTTTTTTGGAAAGGGAGTGTGTGCGAGTTGTTTATTTCAAGAATAGGCTGGATCTAACCAGCTGCATTTTCTTTTTTTTTTTTTTTTTTTACTAGGAAAGAGAGGTGCACGATCTCGCGAATTACTTCTGAATAAGTTAATAAATCATATGTACGAACCATAGCATTTCGTGACTCATTGGTAAATCCACTTTGATTCTCTCTCAACCAATAATGTGGGACTATTAACATGGTTAAAACAAAACCGTTTGAAGTCTAGGCGCAATATGGTACTCTTTCTACCACTATGTTAGTATGGAGATGCTTTCCAAATAAATAGTTGGCAATTTATCCGATATAGAACACTCATATTGAGAAAACGATTTGAACCGGTTACTGAAAAAGCGGGCGCCCTGCCCCTTTTTCCAATGCCGAATTGACGACCTATGGCTAAAGAGAATTTTTTGGATTTTCAGAAAATTGAAATTAATAAATCAAAAAAGAAACAACTTTGCCGATAATTACAGATTTTTGTCTGGTCGGAAGAGTCCTCCGAATATTCTGGTCTTGGATCAACGATCCGTTTTGATATTAACGATCCGTTTTGATATTTTGGAATACGAATAGAGAAGAGAGGATAGGCTCATTACATAAAAAAAGATATGGGAATGCCCTATAAGTAACGGAGCGTGAGAGCCAAATGCATCGAAAGATTCATGTTTGGTTCGGGAAGAGATCATGGAAATTTGGAAATGAATGGGAAGATAATCTACTTTCATTAAGTGATTTATTAGATAATCGAAAACAGAGGATCTTGAGTACTATTCGAAATTCAGAAGAACTGCGTGGAGGGGCCATTGAACAGCTGGAAAAAGCCAGGGCCCGTTTACGGAAAGTGGAAATGGAAGCCGATCAGTTTCGAGTGAATGGATATTCTGAGATAGAACGAGAAAAATGGAATTTGATTAATGCAACTTATAAGAATTTGGAACAATTAGAAAATTACAAAAATGAAACCCTTCAGTTTGAACAACAAAGAGCAATTAATCAAGTTCGACAACGAGTTTTCCAACAAGCCTTACAAGGAGCTCTAGGAACTCTGAATAGTTGTTTGAACAGCGAATTACATTTACGCACCATCAATGCGAATATTGGTATGTTTAGGGCAATGAAAGAGATAACGGATTAGTCTTTTTATTTTTACTGTAGGCATTATTTTTGTTTCCTTTGCTTCTCAAATCAAAAAGAATGAAGAAAGAAAGACTCATGGCAAACATTAGAGCCGATGAAATTAGTAATATTATCCGTGAACGGATTGAGCAATATAATAGAGAAGTAAAGGTTGTGAATACCGGCACCGTACTTCAAGTAGGCGACGGCATTGCTCGTATTCATGGTCTTGATGAAGTAATGGCAGGTGAATTAGTAGAATTTGAAGAAGGTACAATAGGCATTGCTCTGAATTTGGAATCAAATAATGTTGGTGTTGTATTAATGGGCGACGGT